TAGAAAAGACTCTTTTGATTTTGATCTAGTTATATATCTAGTTATATAATATATTATAATTATATTGTATATTGACAATTCCAAAAAACTTATCATACTATCAGCATAGTATGCTGATGGTCGGGCGGATCTGCCCCCATCGTCTAGCGGTTCAGGACATCTCTCTTTCAAGGAGGCAGCGGGGATTCGACTTCCCCTGGGGGTAGGGTACTACGAAAGGAAGTTGATCATGGATTATAACTAAACCTAGAATTAATTCTTCCTGGGTCGATGCCCGAGCGGTTAATGGGGGCGGACTGTAAATTCGTTGACAATATGTCTACGCTGGTTCAAATCCAGCTCGGCCCAATAATTCGCCGTTCCATTGAATACGATTTAACCAGTTTAATTTGTCCTCCAGAATATAGAAATGCCCTATCCGTCAAAATTAAAGATCAACCATTTTTTTTATCTATCCATATATATATATTTTTTTTTTTTAATTAGTCATTTTTGACAATAAAAAAAAAAAAAAAAGAACCACCGGTTACTAGTAATTATTGCTATAGTTCATATCCATGTGGATATGATATCAGTATATCATTTTTGTTTCTGTTACAACACGACGAGACGAATAGAATGTTCTTATGAAACCATAAGAATATATATGCCATATGAAACCATAAGAATATGTATGCCATACACCTCGCTGGGATTGTAGTTCAATCGGTCAGAGCACCGCCCTGTCAAGGCGGAAGCTGCGGGTTCGAGCCCCGTCAGTCCCGAACTAGGATCCGATGAATTTATCAATTCATCTCCCACTTTTTACAGAAAAGTGGGACAGGGAGCAAGATCTAAGAATCCTTATTTTTTTTTTTTTTTCGTTTCACATTGATATTTTTATATTTATCATCAGACAAAAGAAATGCGGGAATTTTCATTTCTTTCACTACGGAATAGTACCGATTGATAAGGAAGAGACATATCTAGATTGATTGGTACGATCGGTTATATTACTCTATGTCAGTATTTTAAGAGATACCATATTCGTTATTCATTTGACTTTATTTTTTGATTGTTCTTGCATAATGAAATGGAGTAGAGTGCCCATATTTTTACCAGGAGTACATACACAAATTGTATTCCTTTGTTGTACAATATACAATGAACTTAACATAATTACCTCCGCGGAACAGAGCGCCTTTTTTATTTTTAACTGCGCCCTTTTCCAACTCCGATTTGTGTATCCTCTATTTTTAATTAAAAAAATCTATCTCATTCAAATTGCATGCTAATTTTTTTATGTATGTGTTCTCCCCCAATCCAAGAAAGAGAAGAGGATATTATATTAATAATTAATATTAATTAAATCTATTAATTTATAATTTAAAATCATAAATTATATATAATAATTATAATATATAATAATCTTAATTAAAATTATTTAAAATTTTTTTTTCATAAATAATAAATAAAAGACCAAGCAAGGTACCCCTTTTTAGTAAATCTGTTGGAATATTAGATCTTTTAATCCGTCCTTTTTACATCTCACTTATATTGTTTGGGTCTTAGGTGTGACCTGACCCATTGAATACCGGTCATCTGATACTTCGTCGGATACTTAAATTAATTGTCTGTATTAACTAAGTAGAACGAAGAAGGTAGGTTATAGAAAAGAAAGAATGGAAAAGGACGAAAAATTCAATAGCATTCTATATTGGAATTGGATTAGAAATTTAATTTTTGATTTAGTATGGATAAAAAGTCTTCCTATGTTATACTATTAAATTCTCGACAATTAATTAGATTAGATCTATTGTTATTCATAATATTTTGATCCATTTGGCATCATCAGGATACAATTAACTTATTGAATTTACAGGAATCAAATTTTTCATCTCTATGGGATTAGATCCCGAGTTATTACGAAACAAAAAAAATGAGATTATGGAAGTTAATATTCTCGCATTTATTGCTACTACACTGTTCATTCTAGTTCCTACCGCTTTTTTACTTATCATTTACGTAAAAACAGCCAGTCAAAATAATTAATTTTAATGAAACTAGAATTATTAGTTCTTGTCAATAATTGAAGAAATGATGAGATAGTGTGTAGAAATATAAATATAATATCTATAGTTTTTTCTACACACTATCCAATATTGTATACAGATATAATATAGGTTTATATAATATAAATCAATTTACAATTATGGTAGTGTCTCTAGAGTCCACTCCTCCCCCATACTACGAGCGAAAGGGAAAATGTAAAGACTACCATTAAAGCAGCCCAAGCGAGACTTACTATATCCATGTAAATTATGTCTCCTATCTCTATTAAGGAATGATTCCACTATGATTATTGATCAATAATCATAGTGGAATTAACGGCACAGAGTCAAAATGGGATTCTGATTTAAAACGATTGATGCTTCAAATCCAATGAAGCTAATCGTAACAAATTATCTATTATTGTATTGGATTTTCGGTAGAAGCGAGCCGTAAGTACAAATACGATACA